AAAACCTTACGGGAACCCTAATATTCTTGCAGAATTTATAGCCGGACAATTAAAAAATAGAGTTTCATTTCGAAAAGCAATGAAAAAGGCTATTGAATTAACTGAACAAGCGGATACAAAAGGAATTCAAGTACAAATTGCAGGGCGTATCGACGGAAAAGAAATTGCCCGTGTCGAATGGATCAGAGAGGGCAGGGTTCCCCTACAAACCATTCGAGCTAAAATAAATTATTGTTCCTATACAGTTCGGACTATCTATGGGGTTTTGGGCATCAAAATTTGGATTTTTATAGACAAGGAAGAGGAATAAGAAAACTTTCATTGTTTTTTCCTTCTATCTATTGATAGAAGGAAAAAGGGAGAAACTCGTTCATTCTTTTTCCTACCAATCAAACTAATTCTTAATTCTATAGGGTTGAATAAAAATTCAATTGACCTTTTGATATAATTGCTATGCTTAGTGTGTGACTCGTTGGTTTTTTTTTAGGGTTAGGGTTACAAAAGACCGACCCGATAGTATGAAAACCAATTCATCACTTCATATTATCTGGATCTAAAGAACCAGTCAAGATATGTTAAATAAGTCATATCTTTGTAGCAACTGAAATAATTAAACTTTTTTAAAGCAAAATTACAGAAGAAAGGTGTGGATAAATGGAAGGATGAGAGAAAGAGAGAAAAATAATATCAATGATATAGAATTCTAATATGGAAGGTCTGTGGGTTATCTCATAAAAGACAATGTAATAAAGCATCAATACTAATTGATTCATACATAATGAAATTTTCAAGGAATTTCTGATAGAAGAGAAGAAAAAACTCAAGAGCTTCGAGTCAATAAAGACTAAGAAGGTTGACTCAAGAATAAATTAGATTATGAGCTCCGTTGTAGAATTCTGACCTAATCATTTAGTACGAAGTGGTGGAAACGAAGGAACCTGTGAATGCAAAAGATTTTATTAAACAAATGAATCTTAATAATTCACTAGTTAGGATGGCGAAATGAACCGGAAATTAATTCATCTATTCGGAAAAGTGACGAACAAGTGCTAGGACTGAAATAGAGATTGCAAGAGTCAATATTCGCCCGCGAAAACTTTCTTTTTTTGAATTGGTAAACTCGGATAAAGGACAAAAGACAATAAAGATTTATTAGGACGTTAGAAAAAAATAAAATCTTTTCTAAAAATGTTCTAATAGCTATTCAAATTAATTGAAATTCCATTTTGAATCCTTTTATTCGCGAGGAGCTGGATGAGAAGAAACTCTCACGTCCAGCTCTGTAGTAGAGATGAAATTCCGAAACAACCATCAACTATAACCCCAAAAGAACTAAATTCCGTAAACAACATAGAGGAAGAATGAAGGGAATATCTTATCGAGGTAATCATATTTGTTTCGGTAAATATGCTCTTCAAGCACTTGAACCCGCTTGGATCACATCGAGACAAATCGAAGCAGGTCGCCGAGCAATGACACGAAATGCACGCCGTGGTGGAAAAATATGGGTCCGGCTCTTTCCAGATAAACCAGTTACAGTAAGACCTGCTGAAACACGTATGGGCTCAGGGAAAGGATCCCCTGAATATTGGGTAGCTGTTGTTAAACCGGGGCGAATACTATATGAAATGGGTGGAGTAACCGAAAATATAGCTAAAAGGGCTATTTTAATAGCAGCATCCAAAATGCCTATACGAACTCAATTTATTATTTCGGGATAAAAATATAGAACCGACAGAAATGAGTCTTGGGGATGAAACAAAATCGCAGGTTTCTTTTTTTAGACTTAGACAAACAATATTTCTTTTATTTTTTTTCATCCTTTGCATTGGAAGAATAGACTCAAAAATTTATATGATTCAACCTCAGACCTATTTAAATGTAGCGGATAACAGCGGGGCTCGAAAATTGATGTGTATTCGAATCATAGGAGCTAGTAATCGCCGATATGCTCATATTGGTGACGTTATTGTTGCTGTGATCAAAGAAGCAGTACCAAATATGCCCCTAGAAAAATCAGAAGTAGTCAGAGCTGTAATTGTTCGTACCTGTAAAGAACTTAAACGTGACAGCGGTATGATAATACGATATGATGACAATGCTGCAGTTGTAATTGATCAAGAAGGAAACCCAAAAGGAACTCGCATTTTTGGGGCAATCCCCCGCGAATTGAGACAATTAAATTTTACTAAAATAGTTTCATTAGCTCCCGAAGTATTATAGAAGTATTATAAAATAAAAAGAGATCTGATATTTTTGGGGTATTTGAAAAGAAATAGTTTAAGAACTAGATTAATTCGTAGCTTGTGTTTCGCGTATATACCTTAAAATTTTTATATTCATAAACCAATAAAAAAACATGTTAATTATATCCAATTTTGAGACACCAAAAGTTTGAGTTCATCATGGGTAGAGACACTATTGCTGAGATAATAACCTCTATACGAAATGCTGATATGGATAGAAAAAGAGTTGTTCGCATAGCATCTACTAATATTACCGAAAATATTGTTAAAATACTTTTCCGAGAAGGTTTTATCGAAAACGTCAGAAAACATCGAGAAAAAAACCAAAATTTTTTAGTTTTAACCCTGCGACATAGCAGGAATAGGAAAAGACCCTATAGGAATTTGTTAAATTTAAAACGGATCAGCCGACCCGGTCTACGAATTTATTCTAACTCTCAACGAATTCCTAGAATTTTAGGTGGGATAGGGATTGTAATTCTTTCTACTTCTCGGGGTATAATGACAGATCGGGAGGCTCGACTAGAAGGAATCGGCGGAGAAATTTTATGTTATATATGGTAATCCATTTAATATCCAAATGAAATCCGAAACCTCTTCCTATTTGTAAAAAAAAAAAAGATAAGGGGGTGAGTTGTCTAATATCGTTTCTCCTCCATTAGTTGATACCTCAAGGGGGCTTTACCTGGAATGAAAGAACAAAAATGGATTCATGAAGGTTTAATTACTGAATCGCTTCCCAATGGCATGTTCCGGGTTCGTTTAGATAATGAGGATCTGATTCTAGGTTATGTTTCGGGAAAGATCCGGCGTAGTTTTATACGGATACTTCCCGGAGATAAAGTCAAAATTGAAGTAAGTCGTTATGATTCAACCAGAGGACGTATAATTTATCGACTCCGAAACAAAGATTTGAAGGATTAGGTGATTTTTATTCAATACGATTCAAGATAAAAAATTCCAAGAAACCTATTTTCTATCGAGAAGTAGATTCAGAATTAAGATAAGGAATGACAAATATGAAAATAAGAGCTTCCGTTCGTAAAATTTGTGAAAAATGTCGACTAATCCGTAGACGGGGTCGCATTAGAGTAATTTGTGCCAATCCGAGACATAAACAAAGACAAGGATAAAGGGATAATCAGACTCACTAAAGAGCTCAGCGTACAAATACAAATAAAGAATCTGTTTTGACATGAAATGGATATATCCATATATTTCTGACTCATATTTATGAGATGATACAATATGGCAAAAGGTATACCGAGAACTGGTTTACGTAGAAATGTACGTATTGGTGCACGTAAAAGTGCACGTAAAATACCAAAGGGAGTTATTCATGTTCAAGCAAGTTTCAATAATACCATTGTTACAGTTACAGATGTACGAGGTCGGGTGGTTTCCTGGTCCTCGGCCGGTACTTGTGGATTCAAGGGTACAAGAAGAGGGACACCCTTTGCCGCTCAAACTGCAGCATCAGTTGCTATTCGTACAGTAGTAGATCAAGGTATGCAACGAGCAGAAGTCATGATAAAAGGTCCCGGTCTCGGAAGAGACGCCGCATTACGAGCTATTCGTAGAAGTGGTATACTATTAACTTTTGTACGGGATGTAACCCCTATGCCACATAATGGCTGTAGACCTCCGAAAAAAAGACGTGTATAGAAATAAACAGTGAAGAAATTTCAAGAGAAACAAGAGAAATAAATAATTCAATCAAAAAAAATATTATTACTATGGTTCGAGAGAAAGTAACAGTATCTACTCGGACACTACAGTGGAAGTGTGTTGAATCAAGAACAGACAGTAAACGCCTTTATTATGGTCGATTTATTCTGTCTCCACTTATGAAAGGACAAGCCGACACAATAGGCATTGCGATGCGAAGAGCTTTGCTTGGAGAAATAGAAGGAACATGTATCACACGTGTAAAATCTGAGAACGTCTCCCACGAATATTCTACTATAACGGGTATTCAAGAATCGGCCCACGAAATTATAATGAATTTGAAAGAAATTGTATTGAGAAGTAATCTATATGGAACTTGTGACGCGTCTATTTGTGTTAGAGGTCCTGGATATGTAACTGCTCGAGATATCATCTTACCACCTTATGTAGAAATTGTCGACAATACACAACATATAGCTAGCTTGACAGAACCAATAAATTTACGTATTGGATTAGAAATTGAAAGAAATCGCGGATATCTTATAAAGATGCCACATAACTTTCAAGATGGAAGTTATCCTGTAGATGCTGTATTCATGCCTGTTCGAAACGTCAATCATAGTATTCATTCCTATGGAAATGGGAATGAAAAACAAGAGATACTCTTTCTCGAAATATGGACAAATGGCAGTTTAACTCCGAAAGAAGCACTTCATGAAGCCTCCCGGAATTTGATTGATTTATTTATTCCCTTTTTATATAAGGAAGAAGAAAACTTACTTTTAGAGGACAACCAACATATGGTTCCTTTATCCCCCTTTACTTTTCACAATAAATTAGATAAAGTCGGAAAAAACAAAATAGCATTGAAATCTATTTTTATTGATCAATTCGAATTGTCTCCCAGAGTTTATAATTGCCTCATAAGGTCCAATATATATACATTATTGGACCTTATGAATAAGAGTCAAGAAGATCTTATGAAAATTGAGCATTTTCGCCTAGAAGATGTAAAACAGATATTGGGCATTCTAGAAAAAAATTTCGCAATTTTTTTACCAAAAAAGAAGTTTTAAATCTATTGGA